GTATTATCAAGAGGATTAGCTGCCAAAGGTATTTATCCAGCAGTAGATCCCTTAGATTCAACGTCAACTATGTTACAACCTCGGATCGTTGGCGAGGAACATTATGAAACTGCGCAAAGGGTTAAGCAAACTTCACAACGTTACAAAGAACTTCAGGACATTATAGCTATCCTTGGGTTGGACGAATTATCCGAAGAAGATCGTTTAACTGTAGCAAGAGCACGCAAGATTGAGCGTTTCTTATCACAACCTTTCTTTGTGGCAGAAGTCTTTACTGGTTCTCCAGGGAAATATGTTGGTCTCGCAGAAACAATTCGGGGTTTTCAATTCATCCTTTCCGGAGAATTAGACGGTCTTCCCGAGCAGGCCTTTTATTTGGTGGGTAACATCGATGAAGCTACCGCGAAAGCTATGAACTTAGAAGAGGAGAGCAAATTTAAGAAATGACCTTAAATCTTTGTGTACTGACTCCTAATCGAATGATCTGGGATTCCGAAGTGAAAGAGATTATTTTATCTACTAATAGTGGACAAATAGGAGTATTACCAAACCATGCCCCCATTGCCACGGCTGTAGATATAGGTCTTTTGAGAATACGGCTAAACGACCGATGGTTCACGGTGGCTCTTATGGGCGGTTTCGCTAGAATAAGTAATAATGAGATCACCATTTTAGGAAATGGTGCGGAAATTAGTACTGACATTGATCCACAAGAAGCTCAACAAACTCTTGAAATAGCTGAAGCTAACTTGAGTAGAGCTGAGGGTAAGAGACAAGCAATTGAAGCAAATCTAGCTCTCAGACGAGCTAGGACACGAGTAGAAGCTGTCAAAGTGATTTCCTATTAGTAGTCAATACATTCAATCAAAATCAAAAGAGTTCTTTATTATACACTACACACTACATTTTGATTCCACAAATTGAACACAATGAAGTCTAATTTGATTAATCTGATGATAGAACGAAAAAAATAGGATGGGTAGAAAAACTTATTAGATACCATAGAATCCGGTATCTAATAAGTTCTACCTACTATTGGATTTGAACCAATGACTCCCGCCGTATGAAAGCAATACTCTAACCACTGGGTTAAGTAGGTTATTTATCACCACAAAAAGGGTCTCCATCACTTCGATGGATTATAGATAAAATATGTTTTCTAAGCAATATCAATCTTTTACCAGTAAACATAAACGGATCAGAGAGTTATCATGTGGGATTATGGGATACCCTTCTTGACAAGAAATTGTCTCTATGTTAAAATGGTTATGACAAGGGCTATAGCTCAGTTAGGTAGAGCACCTCGTTTACACGTGCGCCAATGTTTTTCAAGGGAGTCCATTATGCAATGACCATAATTGATCTTTTTGAAAAGTCGATGTCTTACTCCATAGATTCGAGAGAATAATAGAAAAATAGCCTGACAAATTTGGTTTGATCCGGTTCAGGTGCGAATTCCGGTGCCAAATAAAAAAGAACCTGCCTTTGTAAGGTAAAAGCCCAGTCCATTCAATGCCAGGCATAATGAGTATAAGGATCTCAAAAGAACCTCTTTTCGTCCTATGAGCTTTGAGGTGTATGAAGTCTCATATTTTACTATTGCAGCGGAGCGATAGAGACTGCATTTCACTTAGGTTTATCTAGGCCGAAGGCAGACCTAAATAAAGGTCACCCTTCTTTGAAACACTTTGGTATTGCTCCTAGATCAGGATACAAATAATGAATCAGAGCACATGGAGCCATCTCATTATCTTCTTATCTTCCTCTAAAGAAAAAATATGGTGGACTAACTGATCTTTACATCAGTTGATGAAAGAGCCCAATGCAACAAAATGCATGTTGGGTCTTTGAAACAGTTCGAATCATTTCGATAATAATCAGTTTTCTCTGTTTTACCGAGAAGGTCTACGGTTCGAGTCCGTATAGCCCTAATACATTCCATTTTTGTTTTGTATAGAAATTTGAATATTTGTTTTGTATAGAAATTTGAATATTTGTTTTGTATAGAAATTTGAATATTTGTTTTGTATAGAAATTTGAATATTTGTTTTGTATAGAAATTTGAATAGTAGTAGGAACAAGAAAATAAACACAATAATTCATTCCAACGGACCCAATTGGTATTTGTAAAATCTCGAATCAAATAACCATCTCTCTTCATCTACTTTCATGAATGAATTACATATGATATTTTTCCTCTTTTCCTGTCCATGATCAAAAAGTTAACACTTTTTTTTTTGTTTTGGTATACCCAATCCCAGTCAATTTATGAAATTCAAATCATGAAATAATTCTGTTTCAAGACTTCAACCTGACCCAACCCAATCCTAAGTCGCATGGATCTAGGACCTATTCTTTTATTGATCTTAAGTATTTGTAGAAGTCCTCTGACTAATCCATTTTTTGGTGGAACAACAAACCTAAGAGATTCTTTCAATTTGTTTCAAAGATAATGTAGGGCTAATTCATTATCCCTAAATCCATCAATGTTCCGTATTCT